GAAAGACGATTCGGGATAGAAAAGAACAAAAAAAAGATTATTGAAAAAATCTACGCTTGTTGAAGGTGAAGTTTATAGATAAAACCATTCCTTCTGTCGTGTATCCCCGATTAATGCAGCCTCAGATGCTTCAATTGTCGATTCTAGTATTGAGCGAAAGGTTACACCTATGGGTTCTCAAGTAAATCCTACTACACCAGTACCAATAGGCGGCATAGGGGAAGAGGCGCTACGCCTAGGAATCAGCAACACGAAAACTTTGTTATAAACTTCCCCTTTCCTTAGCGGGATCGGGACTAAGAAGAATGGTTGGGATAACAAACATCCATCTCGTTCGTACTGTGGATACCCGTATAACCATCGAAGACTGTTGAAGTGATTAATTCCTGTAAATTAGGGGGCGTTGAGAACAAAGAAATTGTTGGAGTGTACGGTTTTATCTAGTACCAACACGCGTGATATTAAGAAAAAAGCTTTTGCAGGAAGGTTGGCTAGAGATTTCTTGTAAAAACATTAGCCCCACTTAGTTCATAATGAGAATATTTCAATCTTTTTTGATTCCTTTTTGATTCCATGAATTATTCTCATTATGCACAGAAAGGAGGAGCCGTATGAGATTTTCATCTCATGTACGGTTCTGAAACGGAGAATTCTTTGAATCGAATGACGACCGTAACGGATGTCAGCTCAATCTGAAGGCAATTATGCGGAAGCTTTACAGAATTATTATGAAGCTATGCGACTAGAAATTGATCCCTACGATCGAAGCTATATACTCTATAACATAGGCCTTATCCACACAAGTAACGGAGAACATACAAAAGCTTTAGAATATTATTTTCGGGCACTAGAACGAAATCCGTTCTTACCACAAGCTTTTAATAATATGGCTGTGATCTGTCATTACGTGCGACTATCTCTACTATAGAAAGAAAAAAGTAAAAGAAAAAAAGGAGGGGGGGTAAAGAGCAAATACACTAATAAATACTAAAAAAAAATAGGCTTTCTACATATGCATCGTGCAAAAACGATTTTTATCAGCTGTAGCAAAGAAAGAAACTTCATAGAAGTCGAAATATGAAGAAATCGATATGCCTAGATAGTTTATTCTATGGATAAAGGATCTAATTGATAGAGGAAGCACCGTAAAGACCAATTCGCGAGGTTTTGGGCCGATGCCGATCCAATAAGAACTGCTTATTTATATCATGATATGAGATAAAAGTAAGGAATCCACTTATGTAATAAAGTCGATCCCCTAAGGTATTGAGCAGCGGTGTAGCATCAGATCCCAAAGACAGTAAGCCTTTTCTTTCTTAGGAAGAAAGGTCTTTTTCAAAGATTCTATATCAATTTTTATATGAAACCGAGATAGATACCTTTCAGAAAATTCTAACTATAGTGGAAATGCTTCTATGTTATTCTTCTGACGGTGGGAAAAAAGATAAAATGAAAGCAAAGCTGATTATTAATTTAATCAAAAGTCAAGTTTGAAACTCATGCTCATGGAATTAACCTCTTTTGGTTAACCCCAAAAAAAAAGAATAAAGATCGATCTATGAGAAATCTCATTCAATTCGACATACTAGATTCAAAAACCGGGACACCAAAAGAATTGATTGCCGAGCCGTATGAGGCGGGAAACTCTCAAGTACGGTTCTGAGGAAAGGAATTGACCCACCTATTCCGACCGGGGGGAACAGGCCGTTCGACAGGGAGATTCTGAAATTGCGGAGGCTTGGTTCAATCAAGCTGCCGAGTATTGGAAACAAGCTATTGCGCTTACTCCTGGTAATTATATTCAAGCGCAGAATTGGTTGAAGATCACGGGACGTTTCGAATAAGAAACTCTCTGTTTATTTATTTAGAATTTTATTTCTTTAGAATTTCGATATCTATTTTCGTTTGGTATAATTAAAAATTAATTGTCTGTTAGCCCTATCAGTGGAATCTAAAAGGGATCATTTATCTGGTAAGAAAGAATCAAGGAATTTCATTATATCCTTTCTAAGATCGTTCTATTTCGTCTGGGATTTCGTAGGGATAAACGATACAGGGATACGGTAGAAAATTGATTTTCCTCCTATTCTATTCAAATTAATAAAAGAGACCCCTCGCAGGAATGTCTCTTATCCTAGTAATGACTAATGACTGCTTGGAATAAAGTAATATGTTCTATATACGCCATTAAAGTAGCAGCTTCATTTCGGGACTTCTAATTGAGATATGAATACACTAAGGTTGTACAAAAAAAAGGGTTTTTGACAAATTTTAAGCCCGTAAAGGGTTTTATAAGATTAAAAAAGATTCAAAAGGTCCGTTGAGCGCCTCCTTGATATGTCATAATAGATCCGAACACTTGCCCTGGATCGACTTCCAGACATAATTGCTCTAGTGAATAACTAAAGAAAATAAATAGATGGGAGATAGAAGTAGAAGAGAAAGAAACTAATTCTAAGCATCTCTCATAGGTTCACTAATCACTGGACTGACTGTTGGC